CAACGATTCCCCTACTTTATTTTCACACACACTTCATCAAGCGAGGTCTCTTACATCTCCTGATGCTTGGGTACTGCCCTACGTATTCCGCGATTTCATTCAACGCTAAATCTCGAAACCTTTCCCTCGTCTTCCGAGATGAGGCGGACTCCACCCATCAACCTTAGTCGTTCAAACCTACCCTTATGCCCACATCCCTACCCAAATAGTAAAAAAATCCTTCTTTTCCCTTCCTTTCATGGAAATTTTATGGGCTTTTTTCTTCAATGACTGTATCCTCTTTTCTTCTACCTGGAACCCGCCCACCTTCCTTATTTTTAGCGGCAGTTGTCCCTCCTTCTTTTAAAAAATTCATTCATCTCGTTGCACTGTGCTTTATTTTTTCTTCCCACCCTCCACCCATGAAATCTCATTCATTTGCATTTGTTCTCTCTCGCAGTCATGCCTTTCTCTTAGTTGCTATGGACTACAAAAATAGAGGCGCTCCGAAAGGTAACTAAGAAAAGGGCTCCGCAATCGCATCCGATTACTGTACACGTTGATGATCTTGTATACTAACCGAGAACACGTACATCCTCCCTGTAATTTGATTGTGTTAGGGGTTTTCGAACATACTCGATATGCCTGCATGTCTTCGCTCCCAGCTAAGGAAAGAGATAGATAGAAAAGCTTGTACTTCGTTATTTCGATTTCTCGTCTCGTTACTTCTCTCTGATTGTGATTTCCCACGTGCCGTACCGCTCAGGAAAACAAAGAAGAACCAGGCTAGGCTACTCCTGTTCCCCTTTCTGAATCAACTTGTCCTTGCGCTTAAAAGAGCGAGTGTCGATCGCTCCTTTGCCTGGGCAAGATCTGACGACTCCTGCTCCAAAATAAATTGGCAGGTTACGAATTCAGATTTGCTACTGCCAAAGAGGCCAGGAACGAGCTTCCGCTTTATCTAAAGAGAAAACCTATTCCTTTCTCTCTTCCTGATCAGCGGATTCAGAGTGATCAGGTGAAGCCCCCCTTCTCTTCTCGTTGGCACGGATGAATCAGTTACATCTTGTTCCTACTACTACCGAGTAGAGGACATTTCATTCACAGACCTTTATCTTTAAGGTGAAAGTGGGCCTTAGCTGACTTACCTGATTTACCCGTTCTCGTTGGATGACCGGCCCATTCTTAGACTTGGTGAACTCCTGTCGCGATGAATTCAACTCCGTTCCATGCCCCGCTGCTTGTCAATCACATCGGAAAGTCGTTGGGTCGGCGGGGACCTCTTTCGGCAAAGAATTTGACCAACGATTCGAATCCTCGATAAAAGGAAAAAGGGAAGCTCCAATAGAAAAGAGCACTACTGCTAGTAAGATAGCGATCCAGGCAATTTCAATTAATTTTCTTGTCCGGTGCTTGTTCCTTCCAGTCGCTTCCTTAGATTCTGGATCCTTCTCTCAGGGTTGTTGATCTTCTTTCTTATCTCGTTGAAGGATTTTTTTATTATCTTAGGAATCGTTTTCTCTCAAACATTGAGCTTACCTCATTGAAATCTTCTCATGAACCTTAATTCTTTGCTGTGAAGCTTCCAATCATTATTTCTGAATAAAGACTATGCAAGAAAAAAAGAAGAAAACTTAGTTTCATTGCCTGCAGGGAAACAAGCCATTGGCTGCAAGTTCATTTACAAGATAAGGCATAAAAAACTCAGTAGAAAGAGAAAAAGCTAGATTAGTAGCTAAAGGATTCCTTCAATAATATTGAGTCGAACCCCTTTAGAGATAGAATAAACATTTGCCCCAGGTTGCTAAACCCCATTCGTGGCATTCTTGCCTTGGCTGCAAGAAAAAAAAAAGTTGCTTCAGTGAAGAATGCCCAACATAAGATAAGGGAAGGGAGGCGCTCTAGCGGTTTCTATTCAGCCTCCTCCAACTCCAGGCTTCTCTTCTCCTAGGAATCTGAACTGAGTATGCAAGCTCAAGAAATTACGTTACGACCTCCGACAAGCTAAAGCAGGCACCATGGTTTGAAAGGTACAGCAGCATGTATAAAAGCCGAAATAGGAGTAGAGGAAGTCGCCTAGAAAAATACTTTGATTACGCCCGTGGGACACTTAACTCCCTTTTTGGGGGGATTCAAACTAGCCAATGAACAATGAAGACTTTTTCCTAGACTAATAGATTTCACCCAATATTCAAAAGAAAAGAGCCGGGGAACCCTTTCCCATGAGCTTTAGAGTCTAAAACAGCGCAATCGCAGTGAGCAAAGAAGAGACTTAAGGAAGGGCGTCACTTTTTAATATCCCGCTGTTGATGTGATGAATCTCCTTTTCTCGAAGAGTTTGCTACCACTTCATCGGTGGGTTTCCCTCTATGTCATACCTCTAAAGGTGCGATAGAACTCTATCCATAGATGACCTCGTTGAGGTTCGTAGATAGCGAAAGAGGAAGAAAGTAGGTTCAAAGATAAGAATCCGCGGTACGGGTCTTTCTTTAGTTTTCCCGGAACAAGCAATGAGCGAAAGAGAAAGGGGCGCTAACGTTTTCTTGCAGGACAAAGAAGGCTGTCCCTTGGTTTGCGGACATTGTCGATCTTTAGCCAATAGCAGTAGGAGTAGCTGGCACTGGCTTTCGATTCGGGGATATAAAGAAGACATATGCAATGTGCCTCTAGAGCATCTACTGACCCGCCTGCGCGAAGGCCTTCCTCCAGCTCGTTGTTTCGTGGGTGACATCATCAAGACTACTCCTTGTTAAGAACTATGGACTCTTCTCACGAATTGGATTTGAACCAATATCAAGCTACTTTCCTTTTAGTAGATCGTGAGTGGGTCTGTCGTCCTCCTCATTATAGTCCTCCTAAAATCAATAGCATTTCGTCGGAATACATCCTGTCTTTTCACCTTAGTAGTCCTATGCATAGTAAGTACTATAGCCCCAATCATGGCTACTAATAAAATAAGACTAGAAACTAAAAACCAGACAAAATAGTAAGTATAAAGTAAATTGCCCAATGTTTCCAAATTAGTCCAACTTCGTACCTTTCCGGCATAAACCGTATATCTCAGAGAGGTCGTATTTCTTTGGGTTGGTAGTAATGGAATGGTTTCATTATCTAAAATGAAGAACATTTCCCACCAAAAGATCAGTCCGATAATACCACTCACTGGTAAATAGCGCAATACTTCTTCGTGAATCTCCGCTATTTGAATATGGAACATCATAACAACGAATAGGAATGAAACGGCTATAGCTCCTATATGAACTACTGGGAAGATCATAGCGGAAAAGTCGAGACCTAACAAAAGAAGTAAACCTGAAGTGTTGCGAAAGACTGGGATGGGAAACGAAACGGAATGTACCGGATTTTTAGCACGTACAACCATCAAACCAGAGACCAAAGCAGGGCTCGACAAAACAGAAAGTATCATGGTACGTCGTCCTTCCCTGAAATGAACTTTCATGCTGGAGCAAGAACTAGCATGAAAGTCGATCTATTACGACCAGCGCGGTTGTTCGTATTTCATTTTCTTCTTAAAAGAACTTCTTAGAAAGCACTCACTTAGTTACTTACGGAATCTCCAATATCTCTCGACGCCGAGAATTATTGATGTGCCTAGGTCGATAAGAGCTTCGGCTTGCTTCTTCCCCACCTTTTTTTTTAGGGTTCTCCCTTCAAAAAGAAAGAAGAGAAATTGGGCCATGTTTCCCGAGGGAGGCCGCCTTCTCTCAGGCCAGCAGTCTTCTACTTCTAGTCGACTGCTCTATGACGGGCTTCCCTCTTTCCTGGGCTCTGCTCGCTCGTCGCTTCGACCCTAAGAATTGAAATGAAACTTGCCTGCATTAAGATTTAAAACTTGTCGTAAAAAAAAAAATGAAAATAGTGAATCAAGAAGATCTATCTATGAATCGATCTAGACTATCCTCTATCCGGATAGATATGTCCGCGACTACGCCGATCTTTATAAGTTTTGGCCACGTCCGTTTCCGCTCCGAAGAGGAAGGTTTGGATCTTTCAATCTTATGTCGTGAGGGATGTGACTTATATTAGGTCCATAAGATACCACAGCTTTTAGTGTTCTATGATTAACCTCCAAATAATGAGTAGGTAGTTCGATCCTTTTGATCCTTTTTATTCTTCTCTTCATAGGAAACTTATGGGAGGATGCAGAGCAATATATAAAATTGCTATATAAATCAGAAGAGTTGTAAACTAGAGGACTTCTTGTTCGAGTAGGAAGATTTCGATTTTTCTCGTTCCTTCTCTTCTTCGATAAGAATAGGGATTTGAAATTATACAAATTTCTCTTCATTCTGTTGTGCTCAGCGAAGGAACTGCCTAAGCATACTTTTTCGGATCCAAACTTCTTTGTTCTTTCTAAGTCTTCTTCTTGCATAGAAGAACGTAACTTTTGCAAAAACCGGGATTTGAGTAGTAGGCGGCATCCCCTCTGAGTTTTGAGTAGGCGGAACCATTCTTTTTTGGTTCTTCTCCACATTCTGACCGGCAGTAATTTGCCTATTATTTTTTCAACTGATCTTTTTATATAGAAAGATCTCCTTATTTCTTCCCCGCGGGTTCTCGCGGTATTTTCTTGAAAAGATATTAGATCACCGTGGGACACTTTAAAATGAGTAATGTTTACTATTCCATTATTCACACAAACTTTTTTATGACTTATCGGCTGCCTTGCTTGAGGAATAGTTTCACAAAAATGGAGACGAACCGGAATAACGTCCAATCTTGTTTCTGGATTGAGTAGAAAAGGGATATATGAAGTTCGTTCTGTTGCTCTGTGCATCTTTGTGATGGGTAAATTACCATGAAAAAGGGGCAACTTTCGTGTAGTTTGTGATTGGATGTAACTGTTCAGATTTGCTCTCGGATAAATCTTTTTCTTAATAGATCTTTTATTTTTTCTCAATTTTCGGAGAATGCGGCGTTGTATTCTTGTAAGTTCTCTGTTCCGAACATTTCCTGGAAGTAGACGACAAGTTTTAAATCTTAATGCAGGCATTATCTCGTTGAATCAGTCTTTTTCGCCACATCGCGTATAATGGGAATCGAACCCTCTCTGCTGCTGGCGGGCGGATGGAGAATTTCCTACTTCAATCTAGCAACTTTTTAGGAGTAGGTTTTCTTCCAGAACCTTTCTATGTTATTAGTAAAGCGCTAATGCGCCCCAGCAAGAACGGGAATCAAATAACATTGATGGCCGATGAGATGGGTAAAGGTAAACTCAGAAATTCAAATGCTGCCCTGCAAGCTCATCTGAATAACACGACTACTCAGAAATGAGAGTAAGAAACCAGGAAAAACAGGTTACTTTGGACGACCTAAACCAGAGGATCTTTGCTCAACGCAATCTTATTAAAAAAAACTATGACAGAAAGAATGAATAATGTGAAAGGCTAGCGATTTAGTGCCAGAGGCTTAAGTCCAATGCAGAATTTAAGAAAGACTTGGATCTTGCGAAAGAAAAGTACAGGAATCTTGGCACCTTTCTCAAGCAAAGCAATAAAAAAGCGGCCTTACATGTCCATTAAGTTTTTAGGTTCATCCGTGGAGCTGGGTCCAGGCAAGATCGAATTGAAGTATTCATAGGTATGAATATCTATCCGAACGAGGACCTTATTTTCCCTTATTACCTTACCCTGTCCACCCTTGCAGGTTTAGATTCCAAAGCAATAGGAACATATGTCCAAAAGGTCTCACCAGGCGGGTTTCCGTCCCGGCTCAGTTCGTCCCGAATGTAAGGCTTCGAGACTGAGTGCAGCGAGACTTGTTCTTCCACGATTGGTAGCACTCGTGTAAGGTCTGGTTTACTTGTTTCATCCTCAGGGTTAATAGCCCTTTTTTATCTTTTTTTGCCTCATTCGGGTCCTACAGTAAGGGAATAGTTAAGGTAGCTCCTACTAGAGCAGAAAGTAGCCTTCCAACCCCCCTTTTGTGGCCTCCTTCCTTGTGCTTGTGTCAGTGGTTCGAATCCACTGAGAGCTAGTAGCGAAACTTGAAGTAGGTAAAGCTAACACCAGTGAATAATAGCTATCTCTCTCTCTTTCCTCTCCGCTCCGTTCTTTATAAGAAAAAAAGAGTGTATAGCAGGGCCATGGCATAGAAAGAAGGCTTTCGTAAGAGGCTTTTTTGTACTAGCTTGAGTCAGCCCCCTCGACTCATTTCATCAAGGTTAAGTAAGTTGTCTGACACCTTGACTTCATCGCCTTGCTAGCGCAGTATCAAAGAGCTTATTCTCTTCCTCGACGTGCCAAAGCCTATTCGATAGGTATCCTTTGATGCTATTTGCTTCGATGCTTTACTACTCTTTCATGTCGGATTCTATTTGATCTTCTTTCTTGTCTGAGACTGATGCCAGCTTAGAAGGAAAGCACTATTCGCTAATCAGGAAAGAGGCTTGACTCTTGCTTGTCGATCTCTATTCCTCCTCGTACATTAAGTAGAGCAGGGAATAGGAATAGTAAAAGAATAGGCCTAGAGTAAGAGAATCTAGCTAGTTCGATTTGAACTAATCCGAATACGGCTGTTCGGGAGGGACTGATTTTCGGCAGTATGGCTAGTTTCCTTCCCCCTTATTTACGAGGGGTTGTTAGCAAGTTAATCAATAGTAGAATAGAAGATATCCCCACCCCACGCACAAAGAATAGGCAACTAGAAGGGCTTCTTTGCTACGTGAATCAGAAAAGGTTGGACTGATTGATTTCCCATTAGTAAGTAAGGGAAGGCAATGCCCAATATAAAATCCTTCTCACTTTAGAGATGCGAAACCTTAAGTGGCCAAGAAAGGGATGAGTGCCACTTCACTGATTTAGGACTGAAAGAAGGCGGAACATGGATCCGTACGGGGAGAAGAGAATCTAGGCTCTCTAAACTAGACCGATTGGACAGCTTTCAAAGGCCTAAATAGCTCTATTTGACCTGACCTAGTTTCAAAGGCTTGATTGCCCCGTGGGAGAAGTTGAATCAGGGCAGAGGGCCTCTTTTTCTTTGATTTGAACTAATTCGAATCTCGTGACCCATGATCCTTAGGAAGGGCAGAAGGGCTCGATCCCAGACCTGGCTTGTGTAGCCTATGCGAAGCAAGCCTCCACTGGCTCCGCTCAAGACGATGGATGACTTGACTCTTTTCCCTACGACCGAGTGAGCAGCTGTTCTTGAATCAGTTGCATTTGATTTGGGAAGGTGCGGTATTCAATGTAGTTCCGGAGAAAGGCTAAATGGATTGAGGAGCGAAATAAGCCGGCTATCCCCTTCTTAATAGACGCTGGCCCCGGCACCGGCTCGGGGTAAATAAAAGTAGCAGCAATCAACGGGCTCAAGGCTAGAAAGAAGATAGGCTATTCCTCTGAACTTCCCGAGGGGAGCAAGAAAAGCGCTAACGCGCCCCTTTATCAATCAAGTTGCTCACTCCGTTGCTTGTTCCGGTGCTTGTTGCAAAAGGCTACAACCAACTGGAAGGTCTTGATTTCGATGAAACCTTTAGTCCGGTTATTCAGCCTATTCGCCTTG